ATTTGTAATATTGTAAATATTACAAACACACAAAATACAAGTGAACAAAAATTTGAAAAGGGATAAAACTAGTAAGATTTGCTCTGTTTCGGGGGGGTTTGCAGACACAATGGAATCTCACGAGTTTAAGGGGGGAGGGGGGGTTTTGGCCCGTAAAAGCCGAGAGGGGCGCTTGACAGGAAAGTCAGGGGGAAAAATAATACTTTATGCTCTTGATATCAGTTATGCAATTCATAAATGAAAGTTTAATTACATTCATACATTTTCCGTCGGGCAAGGAAATGTTCAACCTTAATATAACATTTCTGTATGCACTGTGAAATGCCAAGTGAAAGGAAATAGAAAAAAAATACCAGTAGCCCTATAGAGTGAAGGCTCGGCATGGTGGGTAACGAGGAGTATGTATTCCACCATTAACTTATGCAAGCGTCAGGAAATGTTAGGGGAATGTGTTCAATTGATGGACCTGAAATAGGAACCAAATGCCAGGAATAATTCACTGTGTGCTACCCCCACGATTTTTGTCCTTGACCATCAATAAACGTGTACATTAAGGAATCAACTGATGGTGGTCTCTTACTACATTTGACTCTGACTTGCAGGGGTGGTGAGTCCTGGTATATCTAGACGGATGAGAGTTATGATAGGACAATTCAATATCGTCATCTTTTTAACATATTAAATGGAATTTGAAGTTTAGTGGTTTATGTCTACCTTCATATTTATTTGATATATATAATGTGGTTATATTCCTACAATTTTGAATTTTTCATTAATGTAGGGTTACACTACTTTAAATGGTTAAAATAGATTAATGTGGATAATACATACATGTACTTAGGGTGGCAGACTCCGGTCAAAGAATAGTTTAAATTAGAATCCTAGCTTTGGGAGTTAGGGGTGGAGGTTAAACTCCTTCTTCTTTGAGCAGTAGGGGGGAGTTTAACCCTCGTCCTTCGGCTTACAAGACCGACGCTCTGAAAGCTGAGCTACTAGTGCTTATCATCCAAGAATTTTGTTCTCGGCCCATGCTGTAAAGGGGGCAAGGAATAGAAATAAGGAGAAGTACAGGAAGGAGGCGATTTGTCCGATGATGATGAACGGGTGTTCAACGGGTATGCCGCCGATTCATGTAAGAATTGCTACGTCTGCGACGAGAAGTCAAAATAGAACTTGGGTGAGGGGGCGGAAGGTGAGGCTTTGTTGTTTAGAGGTGTGTAGGAGGGGGACAACTATCAACACTAAGATGGAAGCTAAGAGGGCGAGGACACCTCCTAGTTTGTTGGGAATAGAGCGGAGAATAGCATAGGCAAAGAGAAAATATCACTCGGGCTTGATGTGGGGAGGGGTAACGAGTGGGTTTGCTGGGGTGAAATTTTCTGGGTCCCCTAAGAGGTTGGGTGAGAAGAGGGATAGGGCTGTTAGTGCGGTGAGTAAGAAGACGAAGCCCAGGAGGTCTTTGTACGTAAAGTAGGGGTGAAAGGGGATTTTGTCGGCGTCAGAGTTTAAGCCAATGGGGTTGTTGGAGCCGGTTTCGTGGAGGAAGATAAGGTGGACCAAGGTTGCGGCAGCAATGATAAAGGGGAATAGGAAGTGGAAGGCGAAGAAGCGGGTTAGGGTGGCATTGTCTACTGAAAAGCCCCCTCAAATTCATTGGACGAGGGTGTTTCCTACGTAGGGTACGGCAGATAGGAGGTTGGTAATTACAGTAGCCCCTCAAAAAGATATTTGTCCTCATGGGAGGACATATCCGACGAAGGCGGTTATTATTACAAGTAGGAAGAGGATGACGCCAATGTTTCATGTCTCTTTGTAGAGGTAAGAGCCATAGTATAGGCCTCGTCCGATGTGGAGGTAAATGCAAATGAAAAAGAAGGAGGCTCCGTTGGCGTGTACATTTCGGATGAGTCAGCCGTAGTTTACATCTCGGCAAATGTGGGCTACGGAGGAAAATGCTATGGAGATGTCAGAGGTGTAGTGTATTGCTAGAAATAGGCCGGTTAAAATTTGGGTAATAAGACAAAGTCCTAGGAGGGAGCCAAAGTTTCATCAGGCTGAGATGTTTACGGGTGCAGGGAGGTCCACTAACATGTCGTTTGCAATTTTTAAGAGTGGGTGGGTTTTTCGTAGGTTGGCCATTAAGGTTCTTGTAGTTGAATAACAACGGTGGTTTTTCAAGTCATTGGTCTAAGTTAAAGTCTTAGTAGGAATGATGTCTTATTTGATGCATATCTTATTGTTTGGACTAGTGTTGGGGCTGGTGGCAGTTGCATCTAACCCATCTCCTTATTTTGCAGCTCTTGGGCTAGTTGTAGTGGCGGGCGTGGGGTGTGGTGTATTAGTTGGCAGTGGGGGCTGTTTTTTATCGTTAATTCTGTTCTTAATTTATTTAGGGGGAATGTTGGTGGTTTTTGCCTATTCAGCCGCTATGGCGGCTGAACCTTTCCCGGAAGGGTGGGGAAGCTGGCCTACGTTGCGATTAATGGTGGGGTATGTGGTGGGTGTGGGGTTTGCGTGGGGTTTGATAGGAAAATTTTGGTATGAAGAGGATTGGTTGGGGTTCGATGGGGTGGTGGAGTTGTCTGTGCTTCGGGGGGATGTGGGGGGAGTTTCGTTGATGTATTCGTCAGGGGGGTGATTGTTGATTGGAGGGGGTTGGGTGCTATTATTAACTCTGTTTGTTGTTTTAGAGTTAACTCGCGGGCTAAGTCGGGGCGCTCTTCGGGCTGTTTAAAATAAAAAGAGGGCGAGGGCAAGTAGGGAGGTAAAGAAAAATAAGGATAAGTAAGTTTTGATTATTCCCTGTTGGATATTGCTTGTGGTTGTAATGGGGCGAAGACTGAGGGAGTAAGCTGCTTTGGGTCCAGATTTTTCTAGTCAGGTTTGGTCAATTGTTTGGGTTGCAATGGCTTGTCCCAGGATCAGGTTGGTTTGGGGGATAAGGCGGTGCATGATATGTAGGAAAAAGCCTAGTATGTTGGAGAAGTGATGGAGGGTGGGGGTTTGTTTAAATTGTTTGGATGAGAGAGTGGAGAGTTCTAGTGCGGTGAAGAAGCCTAGAAGGGTTACGATTAGGGCTGCAAGTTTTAGGGGGGCGGGTATGGTTATAGAGGGTGTGTTAAGGGGTAGGGTGTTTGAGGTAATCAAAAGACCTGCTACGATGCTTCCTCAGGCTAGGCGCTTAATAGGATTAATAACGGCGGGGTTGTTTTCGTTGATGGGGGGAAGGGGGTTAAAGCGGGGGTGACCTATTGAGACAAAGAAGACGATTCGAAGGCTGTAGACTGCTGTGAAGGAGGTGGCGATAAGTGTTAGGACAAGGGCCCAGGCGTTTAAGTAGGATGTGTTTAGTGCCTCAATGATGGCGTCTTTAGAGAAAAAGCCGGCCAGGAAGGGGGTGCCTGTTAAAGCTAGGCTTCCAATGGTGAGGCAAGAAGAAGTGAGGGGGGCTAGGTGGTGCATGCCTCCTATTTTACGGATGTCTTGTTCGTCGTTCAGGCTGTGGATGATAGAGCCGGAGCAGAGAAAGAGCATTGCTTTAAAAAAGGCGTGGGTGCAGATGTGGAGGAAGGCTAATTGTGGTTGATTTAGTCCGATGGTGACCATTATTAGGCCTAGTTGACTTGAAGTGGAGAAAGCTACGATTTTTTTGATATCATTTTGGGTTAGGGCACAGATTGCGGTAAACAGGGTGGTAAGGGCTCCTAGGCATAGGCAGGTGGTTAAAGCTGTTTTATTGTTTTCTAGTATGGGGTTTAGGCGAATAAGTAGAAAGATTCCAGCTACAACTATGGTGCTTGAGTGTAGTAGGGCAGATACCGGCGTGGGGCCCTCTATGGCGGAGGGGAGTCAAGGGTGGAGGCCGAATTGAGCGGATTTTCCTGTAGCGGCGAGGATAAGCCCTAAGAGGGGGAGAGTGAGGTTGTAATTGTCGGAGAGGGAAAATAGTTGCTGCAGGTCTCAGGAGTTTAGGCGGGTTGCTGTTCATGCTATTATTAGAATAAGGCCAATGTCTCCGATGCGATTGTATAGGACTGCCTGAAGGGCAGCTGTGTTGGCGTCGGTTCGCCCGTACCATCAGCCAATTAAGAGGAAGGATATAATTCCGACGCCTTCTCATCCGATAAATAGTTGGAATATGTTGTTGGCTGTGACGAGGATGATTATTGCAATTAGAAAGACTAGAAGGTATTTGAAAAATCGGTTCATTTTGGGGTCGGAGTGTATGTATCAGGATGCAAATTCTAGGATGGATCAGGTTACGTAGAGGGCGACAGGGGTGAAGATGCAAGAGTAAGTGTCGAATTTAAAGCTGATGTTGACGTCAAAGGTTAGTGTGTTTGTTCAAGATCAGGTTGTGATGGTGGTTTCTGTGCCTTGGTCAAGGAGAAGGAAAAGGGGAAAAAGGCTGATGAAGAAGGCTAGTTTGATGGCGGTTTTAGTTTTTGATAGGGCTCAGTTAGGGGAGAGGGGGTTGGGGTTGAAAGTGGTTAGTACAGGGTATAGTAAGGTAAAGAAAATGAGTATTATGCAGGAAGGTAGGAAGAGAGCAGTTGAGGGCATAGCTTCTACTTGGAGTTGCACCAAGAGTTTTTGGTTCCTAAGACCAACGGATGAGCTATTATCCTTTAGGAGCTGTGTTAGTCGAGTGAGCCCTGGGGTTAAACCAGAGTCGCGATAGATTAGCAGTCGTCGTTGCTGTCGAGCCTCTCTCGGTGGACAAGGGGTTTTAACCTCTTTCTCTGGAATCACAATCTAGTATTTTAGTTTAAACTATGTCTACGGGCATGTTATTTTAAAGTAGTCTCCAGGTTACTGCAGGGTTGTTGTTGGCTTTGGCAGGTAAGGGGATGTAACCTCTTTTTTTAGAAAGACATCTAGTATTTTCTTAAATTATATCTGTAAGCGTTTCAGCCTCAGAGCAGTTCTGGTTTGAGTACAAGTAATAGGAGGGGCAGGAGGTGAAGTGTAAGGAGAAGGTGCTCGCGAGAGTGGGATGGGTCAAGGGAAATTAGGTGGTTGGGAAGTGGCCCGCGTTGGGTTGTAAGGAACATATAGAGGGAATAGCCTGCGGTGATTAGTGTTCCTAAGCCTGTCATAATTAGTGTTCATATGGATCAGTTAAACAAAGATGTAATAATTATTAGTTCACCCATGAGGTTTGGCAGGGGTGGTAATGCAAGGTTGGCTAGGGTGGCAGTGAATCATCAGATGGCTGTTAGGGGTAAAAGTGTTTGTAATCCTCGGGCCAGAATTATAGTTCGGCTGTGGGAGCGTTCATAGTTGGTATTGGCAAGACAAAAGAGGGCTGAAGATGTTAAGCCGTGTGCGATTATGAGGATTAAGGCTCCTGTGAGGGCCCAGGGGGTTTGGATTAAAATGGCTGCTGCTACCAGGCCTATATGGCTTACTGAAGAGTAGGCAATGAGGGCTTTTAGGTCTGTTTGTCGTAAACAAATCGATCCAGTTATAATCACTCCTCAAAGTGCTAGGATGATAAAGGGGTAGTTTAATTCTTTGGTAAGGGGGTCTAGGATGACAAGAATGCGCATTATTCCGTATCCGCCTAGTTTCAGGAGAACGGCGGCAAGGACTATTGAGCCGGCGATGGGGGCCTCAACGTGGGCCTTGGGGAGTCATAGGTGGGCCCCGTAGAGAGGTATTTTAACTAAGAATGCTAGGAGACAGGCTACCCATCAGATTTTGTGGGCTCAGAGGGTCAGGTGGGTGGGGGGCAGGTAGGGGAGGGTAAAAAAAGAGAGAGTGCCTGCTGAGTTTTGTAGTAGGAGGAGGGCAACTAGGAGGGGGAGGGAGCCTGCTAGAGTATAAAAAAGAAAGTAGGTTCCTGCGTTTAAGCGCTCTATTTGGTTACCCCAGCGGGTAATGATAATTAAGGTGGGGATAAGGGTGGCTTCAAATATGACATAAAATATAATTAGTTCAGTAGCACTGAAAGCAAGGATTAAGAAGATTTGGAGGGAGATAAGGAGAGAGATGAAGGTTCGTTGGCGGTTAATTGGTTCGAGCATAAGGTGATTTTGGCTGGCGAGAATTATAAGGGGGAGTAGTCAACAGGTGAGGACGAGGAGGGGGGTGGAAATAGGGTCGGAGGCTATAAAGCAGTTTAGGAAAGATCAGCCGATTTCGGCAGGTAATGCTAGTCAAAGTAGGCTAGTGCTTGCAATTACTAGACTATAGAAGAGAGCGGTGGTTCAAAGATATTTTTTAGGGGTAAGTCATACGGAGGGGAGCAAGAGGATTGAGGGGAGAAGAATTTTTAGCATTGGAGGAGGTTTAGGCTTTGAAGCCGGTTGTTGCTATGGGTTCGAGTAGTGGCTACTAGGAGTGCCAAGCCTGCGCCGGCCTCGCAGGCAGAAAAGGCTAGTAAGATCATTGGTAGGGCTGCAGAGTTTATTGTGTCAAATTGAAGGGCCCATAGGGATAGTGCGATAAATAATGAAAGTATAAGTCCCTCTAAGCATAAGAGGGCCGAGAGAAAGTGAGTTCGGTGAAAGGCAAGACCGGCTAGGCCTAGCATAAAGGCCGATGAGAATGCAAAATGGGCGGGGGTCATCAGGCAGTTATGGGTTTGAACCATAAGTTTTTGAGCCGAAATCAAATGTTTTAATTAAACTAAGAGCCTATTCTGCTCATTCTAGGCCTCCTTGGGCTCATTCGTACATTAAGCCAAGGGTGAGGAGAACGAGTAAGATGGTTGCGCAGATAAAGGTGAGGTGTGGGTTGGTGAGTTGATCTCCTCAGGGAAGGGGGAGTAGGAGGGCAATTTCTAGGTCAAAGAGGAGGAACAAGATTGCGACCAGGAAAAATCGAATGGAGAATGGCAATCGTGCTGACCCTAAGGGGTCGAAGCCGCATTCATAGGGTGAGAGTTTTTCGTGGTCGGGGGTTATTAAGGGCAGTCAAAAAGCGATAGCTGCTAGAAGAAGGGATAAAAGGAGAGAAATTGAAAAGGTAGTCACCACTAGGTTCATTATCTTTCCTTGGATTTTAACCAAGGTCGTGTGATTGGAAGTCACTCATACTGGCGTTTGTACTAGAAAGATTAAGAGCCTCATCAGTAAATGGAGATGTATAAGAAGAGCCATACGACGTCAACGAAGTGTCAATATCAGGCTGCGGCCTCGAAGCCGAAGTGGTGCTCTGATGTGAAGTGGTGAAGTATCTGTCGTAGAAGGCAGACTGTTAAAAAGGTTGAGCCAATAATTACATGGAGGCCGTGGAAGCCGGCTGCAACAAAGAAAGTTGAGCCGTATACCCCGTCAGCAATTGTAAATGGGGCTTCGTAGTACTCTATTGCTTGGAGGGCTGTAAAGTAAAATCCCAGGAGGATAGTAAGGGCGAGTGATTGGAGGGCTTGTTTTCGTTGGCCCTCCATAATACTGTGATGGGCCCAGGTGACTGTGACTCCGGAGGCCAGGAGTACTGCTGTGTTAAGTAGGGGGACTTCGAATGGGTTGAGTGTGGTAATTCCGGTTGGGGGTCAGCAGCCGCCTAGTTCGGGGGTGGGAGCCAAGTTTGAGTGGTAGAAAGCTCAAAAAAACCCCAGGAAAAAGAATACTTCGGAAGTAATGAAAAGGATTATGCCGTACCGAAGGCCTTTTTGGACAGGGGGAGTGTGATGTCCTTGAAATGTCCCCTCTCGGATGATATCTCGTCATCATTGGTACATTGTGAGTAGAAGAAGAACTAGGCCCAGAGATATTAGGGTTGTAGAGTGAAAGTGTATTCAGATGGCTAGGCCGGATGTTATAAGAAGGGCAGAAACTGCGCCCGTTAGGGGTCAGGGGCTTGGGTCTACTATGTGGTATGCGTGTGCTTGATGGGCCATTAGACGTTTTCTTGTAGGTAGAGGCTTAAAAGGAGGACGAAAACATATGCTTGGATTATGGCAACTGCCACTTCTAAAAGGGTAAGGAGGAATAGAAGGGTAATAGTAAAAGTTGCTACTGCAGGTAGGACTGATAGGAGGACGGAAGTTGCGGAGGAAATTAGCTGGATTAGGAGGTGGCCTGCGGTTAAATTGGCGGTGAGTCGAACCCCAAGAGCAATGGGGCGGATAAATAGGCTGATTGTTTCAATGATAATTAAGACGGGGATGAGCGGTGTGGGTGTTCCCTCGGGCAGAAGGTGGCCAAGGGCTTGGGTAGGCTGGGTTCATAAGCCGAGGACTACGGTGGCTAGCCAGAGCGGGATGGCAAAACCCATGTTTATAGACAATTGTGTGGTGGGGGTGAAAGTATATGGGAGTAGGCCTGTTGTGTTTAGTGTAATCAAAAAGAGCATTAAAGAGGCTAAGAGCAGTGCTCACTTGTGTCCGGGGCTGTTAATAGGCAAGAAAATTTGTTGTGTGAATTGGCCGAGGAATCAGCTTTGGAGGGATAAAAGTCGGTTGTTGACTCAGCGGGTTGTTTGGTGTGGAAAGAGGGCCCAGGGTAGGGCTAGGGCAATGGCTGCCAGGGGGATTCATATGAGCGAGGGACTTAGGAACTGGTTGAATAGGCTTAATGTCATAGTCAGTTTCAGGGCTCTGTTTGTGGTGCTTGTTTGGTTTGGGGGGCCGGGGCTTCCGGGAAGACGTGTGTTGATACTTTTGGAAGAACAACTACTGAGAAGACCACTCAGGAAAATAATAGGTATGCGAGTCAAGGGGAGGGGATTAACTGGGGCATTTCGCTAGGGGTGGTTGGGAGGCACCATTTTTAGCTTAAAAGGCTAACGCTAGACCCTGTTTAGCTTCTTAGCGAAGTATCTTGGAGCATTATTGAGGATCAGTTTTCAAAGTGTTCGAGGGGTACTGCTTCTACTACAATGGGTATAAAGCTGTGGTTGGCTCCGCAAATTTCTGAGCACTGACCAAAAAACACCCCGGGGCGTGAGGTGATGAAGGCTGTTTGGTTTAATCGCCCTGGGACTGCATCTATTTTAATTCCGAGGGATGGAACTGCCCAGGAGTGGAGGACATCGTCAGCAGAAATTAGGATGCGGGTGGGGGAGTTCAGGGGGACCACCATGCGGTGATCTGTTTCTAAGAGTCGAAATTGGCCAGGGGCAAGGTCTTGTGTTGGGATTATATAAGAGTCGAAGCCTAAGTCTTCATAGTCTGTATACTCATAGCTTCAGTATCATTGATGGCCCATTGCTTTAATTGTTAAGTGGGGGTCGTTGATCTCATCTATTAGATAAAGAATGCGGAGGGATGGGAGGGCGATGAGGATTAGGATTATTGCTGGGAGAAGGGTTCAAATAATTTCGATCACTTGGGAATCCAGGATGAGTTTGTCTGTTAGTTTTGTAGTCACCATGGCTACAATAATGTAAAGAACTAGGGTGCTAATGAGAAACACAATTATAAGGGTGTGATCGTGGAAGTGAAGGAGTTCTTCTATAACGGGTGAAGCTGCATCTTGAAAACCTAGTTGGGAGGGATGTGCCATTAATTTGGACAAGACACGCGGGGGTCTAACCCACGATTTTGCCTTGACAAGGCAGTGTAATAATACTTTACTAGTGTCTTATAAGAAAGTGGCAGAATGGCTATGTGGCTGGCTTGAAACCAGCTTACGGGGGTTCAATTCCTTCCTTTCTCGTTTACTTGGCGGTGTGTTGTACTTGTACGAATGCGGGCTCTTCAAATGTGTGGTAAGGGGGTGGGCACCCGTGAAGTCATTCAACGTTGGTTGTAACCAGGTGGGCTGAGAGGACTTCACGTTTTGCTGTGAAGGCCTCTCAAATAATGAAGAGGAATACAATTACTGCCACAAGAGAAATTAGTGAGCCAATCGAAGAAATTGTGTTTCATAGCGTGTAGGCGTCTGGGTAGTCAGAGTATCGTCGGGGCATGCCTGCTAGCCCAAGGAAGTGTTGTGGGAAGAAGGTGAGATTAACCCCAACAAATATAATTCCGAAGTGGATTTTTGTTCAGGTGCTGTGGAGTGAGTAGCCAGAGAACAGTGGAAATCAGTGTACAAATCCTGCGACAATGGCAAAGACAGCTCCTATTGAAAGAACATAGTGAAAGTGGGCTACTACGTAATAGGTGTCGTGGAGGACAATATCTAGGGATGAGTTTGCCAAGACAATTCCCGTTAGTCCCCCTACTGTAAAGAGGAAGATAAAACCGAGAGCCCAGAGGAGGGGGGTTTCTCATTTTAGGGCCCCGCCGTGAAGGGTTGCTAGTCAGCTAAAGACTTTAACTCCGGTGGGGATGGCAATAATTATTGTGGCGGATGTGAAGTAAGCGCGAGTATCAACGTCTATTCCGACTGTGAACATGTGGTGGGCCCAGACGATAAAGCCTAGAAGCCCGATGGCCATTATAGCCCATACTATTCCCATATAACCAAAAGGTTCTTTTTTACCGGCGTAGTAGGCTACAATGTGTGAGATCATTCCAAAGCCGGGAAGAATTAGAATGTACACTTCTGGGTGTCCAAAGAACCAGAATAGGTGTTGGTAGAGGATTGGGTCTCCTCCACCTGCAGGGTCAAAGAAGGTGGTGTTAAGATTTCGATCTGTTAGAAGCATGGTAATACCTGCGGCAAGGACGGGGAGGGAAAGAAGTAAGAGTACAGCTGTAATTAGAACTGCTCAGACAAACAGGGGTGTCTGGTATTGAGATGCTGCGGGGGGTTTTATGTTGATTATAGTGGTGATAAAGTTGATTGCCCCCAGAATGGAGGAAATACCAGCCAGATGGAGTGAAAAAATAGTCAAGTCCACGGAGGGTCCAGCATGCGCTAAATTACCTGCAAGAGGGGGATAGACAGTTCACCCTGTTCCAGCCCCCGCTTCAACCCCAGAGGATGCTAGGAGAAGAAGAAATGAGGGGGGAAGGAGTCAAAAGCTTATGTTATTCATCCGGGGAAAGGCTATGTCAGGGGCGCCAATTATTAGTGGGATTAGTCAGTTACCAAAGCCGCCAATTATAATTGGTATAACTATAAAAAAAATTATTACAAAGGCATGAGCTGTGACGATCACATTGTAGATTTGGTCATCACCTAGGAGGGTGCCAGGTTGACTTAGTTCGGCTCGAATTAAGAGGCTTAAGGCTGTTCCCACCATACCGGCCCAAGCGCCAAATACTAGATAAAGGGTGCCGATGTCTTTATGGTTAGTTGAAAAGAGTCAACGTGTGATTGCCACAGGTAAGATGGCTGAGTGTTAAGCGGTGGATTGTAGACCCATGGACGGAGGTTCAACCCCTCCTCTTGCCAAAGCTCCGAGGTGTTACCACATCAGATTGCAAATCCGAAGAAGCAGATTAGACCCTGCCGGGGCTTTTCCTCGCCTATTTTGCTTGCTAGGCGAGGAAAAGTTAGACAGATGCTCTCTGGTTTGGGCGCTTAGCTGTTAACTAAGAATTTGTAGGATCGAGGCCTTCCTGTCTAGAAAGGCTTTAGCTTAATTAAAGTGTCTGTTTTGCAAATAGAAGATGTGGGTTAGTGTCCCGTAAGTCTTAGTTCAGGGGCTGGGGGATTTTCACCCCCACTTAGGGCTTTGAAGGCCCTTGGTCTAAGGTATGATCCTAAGTCCCTAGGAAGTGAAAAGAGCCAGGATGGCTGGGGTGACAGGGAGGAGGTAAATTGTTGTAGTGGTGGTTAGGGCCAGGGGGAGGGTGTTGTGTTGGGGGTTGAGTCGTCAGGGGAGTGTTCCGGCGGGGTTGTTTGGGGGTATAGTGAGTGTTATTGTGTACGACAGTCGGAGGTAAAAATAAAGGCTGAAGAGGGATGAAAGGGCGGCGAGAGTGGCAATTGGGGCTAGGTCTTGTTTAGTTAACTCTTGAAGGATAAGTCACTTTGGTAAGAATCCTGTTAGGGGTGGCAAGCCTCCCAGGGATAAGAGGATGAGGGGGACGCAAGCAGTGAGAGTTGGGATTTTGGCTCAGGAGGTGGATAAGGAGTTAATATGTGTGGTGCGAACTAATATGAAGGAGGAGAAAAGTGAAAAGGTCATTATTAGGTAGGTAAAAAAGGCAAGTAAGGTGAGGGGAGGGGAGAACGGGAGAATGAGAATCATCCATCCCAGATGGGCGATTGAGGAGTATGCAAGAATTTTTCGGAGTTGAACTTGGTTGAAACCTCCTCAGCCGCCCACGATTACAGATAGGAGGCCTAAAGTAATGAAAACATTTGGGTTGTCTGGGTGGATTTGGTAAATGAGGCAAAAGGGGGCAAGTTTTTGTCAAGTGGAGAGAATTAGGCCAGTAAGCAGGTTTAAGCCTTGTATTACTTCTGGTATTCAGCTGTGAAGGGGGGCGAGACCGATTTTTATAGCTAGGGCTAGGGTGGTGAGTGTGGAAGTTAGGGGGTGGTTGATTTGAAGAATGTCTCACTCCCCCGTCAAGAATGCATTTGAGACAGCAGCGAATAGCAGTGTTGCTGAAGCGGTGGCTTGTGCAAAAAAGTATTTGGTGGTGGCTTCAATTGCCCGAGGGTTGTGGTTTTGGGTTATTAAAGGGATAATGGCTAGTGTATTGATTTCGATGCCCATTCAGGCGAGGTATCAGTGGGTGCTGGCGAAGGTTATGGTTGTGCCGAGACCAAGACTAATGATAAGGGTGGAGTAGACAAATGGGGCCATTAGTAAAGGAGGGATTTTAACCATCATGTTCGGGGTATGGGCCTGAAAGCTTGTTTAGCTGACTTTACTAGGAAGTGGTGTAGTGGGAGCACTAAGAGTTTTGATCTCTTTAGGTTGGGTTCAAGTCCCTTCTTTCTAAGGATTCGGAGGGGGTTTAACCCACATTATTTACTCTATCAAAGTAGTCCTTTTTCAGGCACGAGTCCTGTGAATTATAGCTGGGGAGGGAGGCTTGAGAGGGCCAGGGGTAAGGAGAGGTGTCAGATGACGAAGGCGAGGGTAATGGGTAGGAAGTTTTTTCAGGTTAGGTGCATGAGCTGGTCGTATCGAAATCGTGGGTAGGAGGCCCGGACTCAAAGAAAAATTGCTACGAGGAAGGCGGTTTTGGTTATAATGCTAAAAGAGGTTAGTTCTGGTAGGGTGTGGCTAAGGGGTGTTCCCAGGAAAAGTGTGGCAGAGAGGGTGTTTATTAAGATAATGTTGGCGTATTCGGCTAAGAAGAAGAGGGCGAAGGGGCCTCCTGCATATTCTACGTTGAAGCCTGAGACTAGTTCAGATTCTCCTTCTGTTAGGTCAAAGGGAGCCCGGTTTGTCTCGGCCAGGGTAGATACGTATCATATGGCAGCAAGGGGTAGTGCGGGAAGAATAAGTCAGGTTTGTTCTTGTGCGGTGTTAAATGTTTGTAGGGTAAAACCTCCTGCGAGAAGAATGGTGCTAAGTAAAATCAGGCCAAGACTTACTTCGTAGGAAATGGTTTGGGCTACGGCACGTAAGGCTCCAATTAGGGCATATTTTGAATTGGATGCTCATCCTGAGCCTAGGATGGAGTAAACTGTTAGGCTTGAGAGGGCTAGAATAAATAAGATGCCGAGGTTTAAATCGGCTAGTGGGGAGGGAAGTGGAAGGGGGGCCCATAGTGTTAAGGCCAGGGTGAAAGCTAGGATGGGGGTGAAGAGGAACAAGAGTGGGGAGGCGGTAGATGGGCGGATCGGTTCTTTAATTAGAAGTTTGAGACCGTCAGCGAATGGTTGGAGAAGGCCATAGGGGCCGACAACGTTTGGGCCTTTGCGGAGTTGTATGTAGCCTAGTACTTTTCGTTCTAGGAGTGTTAGGAGGGTGACGGCTAGTATGATGAAGATGATGAGTATTAAAGGGTTAATGATGGTGTTTAAGAGAAGCAGTACCATGGTCTGGGAGGGGAGTTGAACCCCTGTAAGAAGGGCTTAGGTCTTCTGCATTGGCCGGAGTCTGCCACCTAGACAGCTATTATCTTTGGCAGGGGGAGGCTCCTTTTGCCTAATTAAGTTGTTTTCATTAGGTGGGGGTGAGGTTTACTTTAAGCATGGGCCTCTTTTCTTCGGTCCTTTCGTACTGGAAGAAAGCACTTTATAGATAGAAACTGACCTGGATTACTCCGGTCTGAACTCAGATCACGTAGGACTTTAATCGTTGAACAAACGAGCCCTTAATAGCGGCTGCACCATTAGGATGTCCTGATCCAACATCGAGGTCGTAAACCCCCTTGTCGATAGGGGCTCTGAAAGGGGATTGCGCTGTTATCCCTAGGGTAACTCGGTCCGTTGATCGATTGTATCGGATCTTTAGGTCAGAGGTTCTGATTTTGTGAGCTGCGGCTCTTGTTCATGAAGCTGAGGTGTCTTCATTCCGCTCGGGGGTTTTATATTTCCCCGGGGTCGCCCCAACCAAAGACATTGTGACAGGGGTCGGTCGGTTTTATCTTTTAGTTAAGAAGGCTTTACGCGATCTGTCAGTACGTCTAAAGCTCCATAGGGTCTTCTCGTCTTATGTTGGCATCCCCGCTTCTGCACGGGGAGATCAATTTCATTGACTGGAGGAAGGAGACAGTTAAGCCCTCGTTTTGCCATTCATACAGGTCTTCATTTAAAAGACAAGTGATTACGCTACCTTTGCACGGTCAAGATACCGCGGCCGTTAAAAATTAAGTCACAGGGCAGGCGGGACCTCTTATTATGAGTTGGTCAAGAGGCGATGTTTTTGGTAAACAGGCGAGGCTTTGTATTATTTGCCGAGTTCCTTCTTCCTTTTTTAGTCTTTCCTGGGTGGCACGCTGGTGTGAGGGTAACGGGGGGTATTTAGGGGGTTTTCTTGTTGTCTGTTTTGGTCTTAATTCCCTCTTGGTTTGGGGCCGTTAATTGCCGGTGGGGGGTCCGATCCGGCTTACACATGTGCGGGGAGAGAAGTGTGTTCTCTTATTACTCATTTTAGCATAATCTTTTCTATTAACATAGGAAGGCCTGGTAGTGCTGAGGGAATACAATTTTGTTGTCAGGATTGGAGGTGTGGGGGTGTGTTGGAGCTTTAACGCTTTCTTTAGGGTGGCTGCTTTTAGGCCCACCTTGGCACTTACCTGAGTGTCTATGATTGTTATCCGCTCGGTAAAGTTGTATCTTTGTTCAAAAGGGCTGTACCCCTTTTGAATAACTCTTTTGGAATCTCGGGGCCGGGGCTTTATTGGGCTGTCCGTGGGGGGTGGGAGATAAATAAAGGCTAAACTTTAATTTAGTTCTCAGGCAACCAGCTATTACTAGGCTCGGTAGGTCTGTCACCTCTACTCGAAGGTCCTCCCACTCTTTTGCCACAGAGATGGGTTGGCCCTATTTATTAGGCTGCCTTGGAGTAGCTCGTCTAGTTTCGGGGAGGCAAACTAAAAGTCTTTTTGCTTGGGTGGGACTTGCTAAATCATGATGCAAAAGGTACGAGGGCTAGTCTCTGCTTCTTATTACTTTACTGATTTTTTCATTTCTCTTTCAGCGTTCCCTTACGGTACTGTTTCTGTAGCTCTCGGTTTGCCCTTTTTTATCGCCTTTACTTAGGGGGAAAAATGGTTTGGTTGAATGGTTTGGTAGGGGTGAAGAATAGGTTTATGTTTTTTTAGAGGGGAGGCTAGCTGTTGGGTCTCAGCGCGACCTGATTTGCACAGGTGACTTCTCGGTGTAAGGGAGATGCTTTTCTGTCTTAGCTACGCTCTGGTTTTTCCAAGTGCACCTTCCGGTACACTTACCATGTTACGACTTGCCTCCCCTTTGTCTTTGTGGGGTTTTAATTATTAATGTTTTTAGACTTGGGGAGAGTGACGGGCGGTGTGTGCGCGCTTCAGGGCCAGGTTCAGCGGAACGCTCTGTTTTCTGCTTACTGCTAAATCCTCCTTCATGTGTTGTTTCATGGCACAATTCGTATTTCCTGGGGAAGGAAATGTAGCCCATTTCTTTCCTTTTCGTGCGCTACACCTCGACCTGGCGTTTTGGGTTTTACCAGTTTTGCTTACTATGTTTCCTTCACAGGGTATGCTGACGACGGCGGTATATAGGCGGGGTGGACAAGAAAAGGTGAGGTCAAACGGGGGTTATCGGTTCTAGAACAGGCTCCTCTAGGGGGGTCTAAAGCACCGCCAAGTCCTTTGGGTTTTAAGCTTATGCTCGTAGTTCCCGGGCGGATAGAGGTTGTAGATTTCTATCGAAGTTTATGGCTGTGCATAGTGGGGTATCTAATCCCAGTTTGTTTCACAGCTTTCGTGGGGTCAAGGGGTGTTAAGGCCACTTTCGTGGTTGGATCTCATGCTCCCGGGTGCGTATGACAGCTTTGGGGAAGTTTAGCCTTAGTTTAGTATACCTTTAACCACGCTTTACGCCGAAGACTGTCAACTTGGGCCTCTCGTATAACCGCGGTGGCTGGCACGAGTTTAACCGGCCCTTTTAGCTTTAACTAGGTCAAGTTTTCACTTATTGCTTAATGTTTATCACTGCTGAGATCCCTTGGGGGTGTGGCTGAGCAAGGTGTCGTGGGCTGCTGTGCGTGCCTGATACCAGCTCCTTTTTTTCTTGAGGAAGGCGGGGGCATTTTCACTGGGGTGCGGATACTTGCATGTGTAAGTGTTGCTAAAGTTGATAGTAAAGTCAGGACCAAGCTTTTGTGCTTGTGGAACTTTGTAGGGTTCGTCTTAACATCTTCAGTGTTATGCTTTACGTTAAGCTACACTAGC